GAATAAAATAGCTAGGCATATCTATTTCTTCATATTTCAACTTCTATGAAGTTTCTTTCTTTTCTACAGCTGATAAAAATCGTTGTTTTAGACGATGCATATGTAGAAAGCCCTTTTTTCTAGTATTTACTAGCGAATTTGATCTTTCTTTACTTTTTTCTTTCTATAGTGGAGATAGTCGCACGTAATGACAGATCACAGCCATATTATTAAAAGCTTGTGGTAAGAATGGGTTTCGTTCGAGCGCTCGAAAATAATATTCCAAAGCTTTCGTGTGTTCTCCGTTACTTGTGTGGATAAGTCCTATGTTATAGAGTATATAACTTCGGTCATAAGGATCAATTTCTAGTCGCATCGCTTCATAATAATTCTGTAAAGCTTCCGCATAATTTCCTTCGGATTGAGCTGACATCCGTTACGGTCGTCATTCTATTCAAAGAATCTCCGTTACAGAACCGTACATGAGATTTTCATCTCATACGGCTCCTCCCTTATGTGCATAATGATAAAATGATAAAGAAGACGAAAATCTTCTCATTATAAACTGAGTAGGGCTAGTGTTTTTACAAGAAATCTCTAGCCAACCTTCCTGCAAGAGATCTTTTCTTAACATCAAACATACAACGTATTGGTACTAGAGAGAAATGATAACTCCAACAATTTCGTTGTTCTCAACGCTTCCCAATTTACAGAAATTAGTCACTTCAACAGCCTTCGATGGTTATACGGGTATCCAAAATACAAACGAGATGGATGTTTGTTGTCCCAACCATTCTTTTAGTCCCAAGCCTGCTAAAGAAAGGGATCGTTTATAACAAAGTTTTTGTGTTGTTGATTCCTAGGTGTAGTGCTTCTTCCCCTCTGCTGCCTATTAGTATTCGTGGACTAGGATTGACCTGTAATACCGAAACATAGGTATAACCTTTCGCTCAATACTAGAATCGAGAATTGAAACATAGCATCTGAGGCCGCATTAATCGAGGATACACGACAGAAGGAATTGTTCTATTTCCAAACTTTACCTTCAACAAGCGTAGATTTTTTTATTTTCTTTTTTCCCGATCACGAATCATGTGTATTTCTCGTAAGACTGAGAGTAATAAAAAAAAAAATCAAATCGCACCATCTCTGTAATAGGTAAATGCCTCTTTTTCTCCTGAAGTTGTCGGAATTATTCGTAATAAGATATTGGCTACAATCGAAAAGGTTTTATCAATAAAATTTCCATTTATCCGCGATCTAGACATAGGTAGCAATCCATTCTATCATTATTCTCATTACTTCTCGCGGGAAAATGATCCCACAAGGAAAAGAATTCTACAGTACGAAATAACATAAAAACATATTCATTAATCATAAAAAAAAATGGTCCGTCTATTCAATATTAAAAAATTCAATATTCAAATTTACATTACAAGAATTGATAAGAACTAAGAAATAAATATGGGAACCGGATTCGATTCCATCTTACTGGAATAGTCTACCAACGAAAGAAACTATTCTTATTTGATTGAAGTTACAGCTTAGAATAACCTCAGTTGATTGAATTATGATACAAAGAATAAAAAGAATCATTCTATGATGAAAATAGAACAACTGCCTATTTTTTTGTGTTGTGTATTTACGGGTATACACTATACAATCAACTAGAAATATAAAAAAATTGTTTATCGATTTCTATTTTTAATAGAATAGATAGATAGGATAAGGATTTTTTTTTTTTTTTACTCTAAAACTGGCCTATAAAGCAATTTGAGAATTCTTCTGATATGGAATCATAGTCTAAATAGAATCATGATCTAAAGATATCCATTAACCATAAAATATAGACCCCTCGCTCAGTCAATTCATTAGAATTTATAATTTATTGATTTAATCCGGTCGGTATAGTATAAGGTATAGTATAAATAGATAATCAGAAAAAGAAGAGAACATTGTTTTTGCAAACATGAATAGAATTTTTTTAACAGTTTTTGTAAGAAAACAATTTTATCTTTATTCCCCCAGCCTATAAGGAAAGATCCTGCTTTTACTATGATGAAAAATTTTCTATTTTTATCGCTTTCTAGTTAGAATTGATTGGTTGTACCTACCCAATAATCTAATATGAATGATTCATTATTCACTCTATTTTCGGTTTTGGGGTCATAATCATTATGTAGGAGAGATGGCCGAGTGGTTGAAAGCGTAGCATTGGAACTGCTATGTAGGCTTTTGCTTACCGAGGGTTCGAATCCCTCTCTTTCCTTACCTTCACCTAATTTACCGATCTTACTAACCACAATAGATCAAATAGCAATGGATACGACTATTCCAACAGTTAGACCTTTCTTTGATATGGATTCTCTATTCCTAATGGTTGTGGTACGGAAAATACTGTTAAAGAAAAGAGTAGACAAGGAATGAAAATATCCCTCTCGGTCTATGACACCTAAATGGAAGAAAAATCCGGATCAAACCCTTATTTATCTTAATTTATCTTAACCTTAGGTTAATTTAC